CCAAGGGCGCCATATTCTAGGAGCCCAAACTATGTGATTGAATAAATCCTCATCCTCCTCTATCTGTTCATCCTCCTCTATCTCTATCTGTTGCGAGTCGAGTACCTCTTCTCCTTCTTCAAACCACGATTCGTATTTTTCATATTTTTCATAGAGAACTCTCTGATCAACGATAGAACAAGATGCGTTTTGCATCATATAGAAGGGATTCCTTGGTTCGGACCGAAGAAGCAATGTCACTCGATCATTATCAAACTGACTGCAATCTTTTTCTGTCCGTGAGGATCCCACCAGAGCGCCTTCTACTTCTAATAGGCCATGAACTAGATCAGAATCATTCTGAACGAACCCATAAGAAGTGATCCCATTTTTTTCATCGAGTCCGGACCAAAGGTCTTGAGCGACCCATCCGGCAGAACAACTCAAAAGATAAAGAAGTATCGTTAATTTCTTCATGCTCGTTCCAAGTTCGAAGTACCATTTGTACAAATAAGACTCCCCTTCGTTACATGATGTCTTCTTCATATAGATAGATATAGGATCTATGAGGCAATTACTTAGAAGTACCTTTTGTGCAACAGCCCTTCCTATCCGATAGAAAAGGATCCCATGATCCTGAACCGATCTTACCTGAGATCGCAAATCCCAAGTTTGTCTATGAAGAGCAGATCGAATTATATTAGTGTCTATAATTGATTTCTTCTGCGTAATACTAATCGATAGGGCCTCATTGGTAAGTGCTACAAGATCTCGTACATTGGAACCCATGGTTATGGACCCGAATCCATTAGTATGGAACATTTTCTTTTCCAAGTGAAATCCCCTAGTATATGAAAGAGTGAAAAAGTGCTTTCGTTGTTGTGGAATAAGAAGCCTTCGTATCTTAATACATGTATTGAATTTATTCGGGGCTATTAGAGCGGGATCCACTCTTTTGGGAATATGAGTCGAAGCAATAACAAGACTATTTCTAGTGGAACATCTGTCACAAAGATGGTTCACTAATAGACCGATGGATACGTAACTCCACTCTTTCACATCCATCTCATCCAGATTATGAATGTTTGGAATCCATATTATGCAAGGATACAGCGCTTTTGCAAATTCGAATTGAAGGCTGAGATAAAATCGGTCTAGGTCCGCCATGCTGTCCATATTCATTAGAAGCTCCGGCTCCACTTCAAAGTTTAGAAAATGCCTCAGCCCCGCACCACTGTCTAGAAGCTCCAGCTCCCTAAGGTCACGATCGCTCTCGTGACTCTCATCAAAATCGTGACTATAATCCCTCTCGTGATGATCAGCAATATCGTCACAATCATAAACAAGGTGAGTATCGTTAACATCGGGATCAGGAAAATCCTCATCATCCAAATTGTCAAAGTACTCATCAAACTCTTCAGGCCAGTCATAGAAATCATTAATGTTACTCTTGTTCAGAAATACTGTAATAAAAGGAAGATAGGAGTTTGCCGCTAGGTATTTGACCAAATAGGATCGTCCGCTTCCTATAGAACCTATCAATAAAATACCCCTAGAGGGGTATGGGTCTAAGCGGAGCGAAAAGGGTTTTCCATGAGACGGGAAATGAAAACTATTAGCCCCACACGAAATTTGTGAATAAGTGATTGTCTGATAATGAGCAAGGAATATCCTCCTTTCTGCTAAACAGGATGTATTGAACTCATAATTCATTAGATACTTTTTATGAATGTCGACTAAGTATCGTAAGTAAATTGTTCCCGGTTGTTCAATCATTTGATAACCAGAGTCATTCTTTGATAAATGATCACTATGAGTCAGACTCAATAGAATTTGATCAATCCTCTTTTCTGTCGTTAAGGCGGAGAACTGAATCAAGAAATCGACTTCTTTCTCATTAAGATTCAATGAATCACCCTTCGTGACGCAGGCTTCGATTTGATTATCATCAATCCAATCACGGCTCACGTTTTTTCTCTTTCTTATCAATGAATAGAGCTCTTTACTTGTATGACTTAGATGTCTCGTATTTCTCGAAAAAAGAATTGGATTGAGATCGATGAGATTGATATTGATATTCCAATCTTTCTTCTTAGACCGTATTTCTTCTAGATAATTTCCGAATTGTTCTAGAGCAACTAGAAAGAGATTCTTTAAATTGATATCCAACTCTCTGATCCTATAAGCGGAATCATCATTGTCATCATATCGTATTTCTTCTAGAGAATCTTCGAATTGTTCCAGTAGAGAATCTCCTAATTGTTCCAGAGCAACTAGAAAGAGATTCTTTAAATTGAAAGAATTCAGTTCAGATGGAGGATACCTATCCAGAAGTTTTCGCAACTCAATCATGTATGATGGAATCATCAAAGATTTGACCTTTTCGAACTCTGTCTGTAACTCACTATAGGCTCGGGAAAAAAAGAGAAGATGTGTACGAACGAGATATCCAGCAACAAGAAGAAGGAAAAGGATTGAATAGAAGAACTCCTGAACATTTGACGATCTCAGATGTGTCGAT